AAGGAGGGGTTGGTTTGAGGTAGGCATTGAAATTCATAATTATTTTTGGAATTGATAGAGGTTGGTTTCAGATCTAGGGGGATGGATGTCTAAGGAAAATTGAATCATTAAAGTAGTAGGTTTGTATCAAGTGGCGGGGAAATTAGGTTAAATCGTTGAGATCTGAAAGTTTGTTGGTGTCCTCTAGTGGTATCAACATAGGCTTAGTCTCAGTTGTGTCAGTTGTGCACTCGTTCTTGTTTTTGGGGTTTGGCAAGATATTAATAGTTGCATGAGGCGCTAGGATTTAACGGGGGGAGGGGGGGGTTTGGTAAGCCTATCAACTTAGTGGGAGTGGGCGCGTGTTGCGTACACGTTGCGTACACGTTGCGTACACGTTGCGTACACGTTGCGTACACGTTGCGTACACGTTGCGTACACGTTGCGTACACGTTGCGTACACGTTGCGTACACGTTGCGTACACGTTGCGTACACGTTGCGTACACGTTGCGTACACGTTGCGTACACGTTGCGTACACGTTGCGTACACGTTGCGTACACGTTGCGTGTAAGATCTAATGTCCTGTAACCATTGACTGAATAACACCCCACGTGTGGGTTAAAGCCTAGAGGAGACATAAACTTCACTTCCATTGGATATCTCTTTCATGCCGCACTAATTCTTATGTCCTGAACCATTGACTTTATTCACCCCTTGATTCCGATGCTCTCCCCCGCATAGGCTTAACTGTAAGCTCAGCTACAAGTTATTTGACTGTGTTAAGGCCTCTGACGGCCATAGGTGGGTCCAAGCATACCCCTAAAAATTAAAGATACCAAAGGCATGACACCACAGTTATGTGTCGGCATGGGCTGATTAGTCACTAACCCATCGAGATGTCTTATTTAAGAGGAAAGAATAGGCGATTTTAGGTGAGATGGTCCTGAAGAAAGAACCAGATGTCGTTTACTCCCCAGGTTTAGAAACCCCCACGGTCTATGGGCCCGGGGCGAGAAGAGGGATCCTTCTCGCAAGGGTTGCTGGTTTCACGTGAGTTGGTAGTCAAGAAATAACCTATTGGAGGTGATATGCGTGTTGTCTGGAATTGATTTGACTTAATGTGGTATGTACGATCAATCATTATATGTACTATGTAAGATCAAACACTGGGTTTGGCAGAGAATATTCCTGTTGTTAATAATGTTATGCACGACTTCAATCTATGTATCATGTAATATCATGATCCTATTGTACTAGCTTATAAGCATGGGGTAAATCATTAATGTACTATTATACATATTATGTATTACATGATGTATGTACTGGTCAATATTATGCACGAATAACATAGGGCGGGTGGTGTGTGGGTTGATACTGGGGAGTTACAGGGGATTGGTATGATTCCATTCATATGTAGGTCCAAGGAATAGTTTAAGTAGAATTTCAGCTTTGGGTGCTGATGGTGGAACTTGGAGTTTCTTCCTTGAGTCTGTGGGGGAGTGTTGTTCCCCTTTTCTGGTTTACAAGACCAGGGTAATGCGATATACTACATAGACTCTTCATTTTAATAGATGGTTTTCTGCGATGCTTGCAAGTGGTATTAAGACTAGGATAATTAGGAAGTATAGGATGGAGGCTAGTTGTCCAATGATAATGAACGGGTGTTCAACAGGTTGACCTCCAATTCAGGTTAGTGTGAGAAGGTCTGCTACTAGGAGTCAGAATAGGCATTGGCTTAGGGGTCGGAATGTCATGCTGCGTTGTTTTGATGTGTGGAGTAGTGGGATTACAGCTAGGACAAGAATAGATAGTACTAGGGCTACTACTCCGCCAAGTTTGTTTGGAATTGAGCGTAGAATTGCGTACGCAAATAGGAAGTATCACTCTGGTTTAATGTGGGGTGGGGTGTTAAGTGGGTTGGCTGGGGTGTAGTTGTCTGGGTCGCCGAGTAGGTCGGGGGCGAATAGGACTAGGGACAGTAGTGCTATCAGTATTAGTACGAGGCCTAGGATATCTTTAATGGTGTAGTAGGGGTGGAATGGAATTATATCCATGTCGGATGGGATTCCGGTTGGATTGTTTGAGCCCGTTTCGTGGAGGAAAAGCAGGTGGACTATGACTATGGCTGAGATGATAAAGGGGAGCAGGAAATGTAGGGCGAAAAATCGGGTGAGTGTGGCTTTGTCGACTGAGAATCCTCCTCAGACTCATTCTACGAGGGTTGTTCCAATATATGGAATGGCTGAGAGGAGGTTTGTGATGACTGTTGCTCCTCAGAAGGATATTTGGCCTCATGGAAGTACGTAACCTATGAATGCTGTGGCTATGACGGCAAAGAGGAGAATAATTCCAATGTTTCATGTTTCTGAGAATGTATAGGAGCCGTAATAGATTCCCCGCCCTACGTGCAGGAATAGACAAATAAAGAACATGGAGGCTCCGTTGGCATGGAGGTAGCGTAGGACTCAGCCGTAATTGACGTCTCGGCAAATATGGGTTACGGAGTAGAAGGCAGTGGCGGTGTCTGATGTGTAGTGTATGGCTAGGAAAAGGCCTGTGAGGATTTGTACGGCTAGACAGACTCCTAGCAGAGACCCGAAGTTTCATCAGGAAGAGATGCTTGATGGGGCTGGTAGGTCGATGAATGAGTCGTTGATAATTTTGAATAGTGGGTGGGATTTGCGAATGTTGGTCATTGGTGTTCTTATAGTTGAAATACAACGATGATTTTTCATGTCATTGGTCGTGGTTAGATTCCATGTGAGAATAATGATGACATATATTGTATTCATTTTAAGTACTATCTTTGTTGTTAGTTTTGTTGGGTTTTCTTCTAAGCCGTCGCCTATTTATGGAGGGGTTGGGTTAATTGTTAGTGGTGGGGTTGGGTGTGGTATTGTAATAAGTTTCGGTGGGTCTTTTCTAGGGTTGATGGTGTTTTTGATTTATTTAGGGGGGATGCTGGTCGTGTTTGGTTATACTACTGCTATGGCTACGGAGCAGTATCCTGAAGTATGGGTCTCTAATAAGGTTGTAATGGGGGCCTTTATTTCTGGCTTAGTCGTTGAGATCGTGTTTGTTTTATGCGTATTGAATAGCGAGGAGTTAAAGGGTCTGTTTGAGTTAAATGGTATGGGGGATTGGGTTATTTATAGTGTTGAGGATTCTGGGGTGTTTAGTAAGGAGGTGATGGGTGTGGCTGCCCTGTACAGTTATGGAGTGTGATTGGTGATTGTCACTGGATGGTCTTTACTTATGGGGGTAGTTGTTGTCTTAGAGGTTACTCGTGGAGGCTAAGTATGATCAGACTCAGTGTTAGTGTTAGGAGGAAAGAGAGGAAATACAGTTTAATTTGTCCTTTTTGGCTTGATACTAGGGTGGAGGTTTTCATTTGGATTAGGGAGATTGATTTGGGTAGGGCACTTTCTATTCAGGTGAGGTCTAGTAGTAGGGAGGCTGTTTTTTGGCTAAGGGATAGGTTTATTATGGGTATGAGGCGGTGTATTACGGTCGGGAAATACCCTAGTATATTGGAGAATTTAAATGGGGCTGAAGGGTGTTTAAATTTTAGGTTTTGTGTTGCTAGGCTTAGGTCCATAGCAATGGTGAAGCCTAGGATTGTTACAGCTAGAGCAGTTATTTTTAGGTATCATGGTATAGTTATTTGGGGCACGGTCATAGGGGGGATAGTGTTAGTGATGAAGAAACCGGCGAAGATACTTCCGATTAAGAGGCGTTTGATGGAGTTTATTAGATAGGGGTTATTTTCGTTGATTAGAATGAGTGTGGGAAATCGGGGTTGACCTAGGAGTGCGAAGAAGACAATTCGGGTGCTGTATACGGCTGTTAGGGAGGTGGCAACTAGGGTAATTAGAAGGGCTCAGGCGTTGGTATAGGACGTGTTTGCTGACTCAATGATTAGGTCTTTAGAGTAGAAACCTGTTAGGAAGGGTATTCCTGTTAGTGCCAGGCTGCCTACGGTTAAGGCGGTGGTGGTGAAGGGAAGAGTGTTGTATAGGCCTCCTATTTTTCGAATGTCTTGTTCGTCCCCTAGGCTGTGGATAATGGATCCGGAGCATAGGAATAATATGGCTTTGAAGAATGCGTGGGTGCAGATGTGAAGGAATGCCAGGTGGGGTTGGTTGATGCCAATTGTCACTATTATGAGGCCTAGTTGGCTGGAGGTGGAGAAGGCTACAATTTTTTTGATGTCATTTTGGGTTAGAGCGCAGATTGCTGTAAATAGGGTGGTGATGGCTCCTAGGCATAGTACTACGGATTGGATGGTTTTGTTGTTTTCGATTAATGGGTAGAATCGAATGAGTAGGAATACTCCTGCTACAACTATTGTGCTAGAATGGAGTAAGGCCGAGACAGGGGTTGGACCCTCTATGGCCGATGGTAGTCATGGGTGGAGGCCGAATTGGGCTGATTTTCCCGTTGCGGCGAGGACGAGTCCCGCCAGGGGTAGGTCGGTGTTGTTTAGGTCGAGTGAGAAGATTTGTTGTAGGTCTCATGTGTTGGTATTAAAGAGGAATCAGGCCATGGCCATTAGGAAGCCGACATCTCCGATTCGGTTATAGAGGATGGCCTGCAGAGCCGCGGTATTAGCGTCTGCTCGTCCGTATCATCATCCGATGAGGAGGAACGATATAATGCCTACGCCTTCTCATCCGATGAAGAGCTGGAAAAGGTTGTTGGCGGTGACTAGGATAAGTATTGTAATGAGAAATATGAGCAGGTACTTGAAGAATCGGTCGATATAGGGGTCCAGGTGTATGTACCACAGGGAGAATTCCATGATTGATCATGTGACGAACAGTGCTACGGGCATGAAGATTATGGAGAAGTAGTCTAGTTTGAAGCTTATTGAGATTTTTAGGGTTTGGATAGACATTCAGTGTCAGTTTATTAGGATTACTTCCTGTCCTGATTGAATGAATATTATCGTTGGAATAAGGCTGATTATGAATGCTCAGACGATGGTTGTTTTCACGTAGTGTGGGTAGGTGTTGGTTTTGTGGAGATTGAGAGTAGCCGTAATGATCGGGGTTGTTAAAATTAACAGGGAGATTAGGATTAAGGGGGTAAATAGGTTTATTACTTTTATTTGGAGTTGCACCAATTTTTTGGCTCCTAAGGCCAACGGATAACTACTATCCTTTAAAAGTGCAAGAAAGCCGTGCTGTTAGGCACGGGGGCATGAGTTAGCAGTTCTTGCATACTTTCTTGGTAAATAAGAATTTTCATATTCTATTGTTAGATTCACAATCTAATGTTTTAGTTTAAACTATATTTACAGTACAGGGTTCCTAGAATAATTTTAGGATTAATTGATAGGAGGAGTAGAGGTGTGAGGTGTATGGTTATGAGGGTATTTTCTCGTGTGAAGGAGGGGATGAGATTGTTAATGTGGTACGTGTACTTGCCTCGCTGGGTTGTGATAAGTATATATAGGGAGTACAGGGCTGTAATAACAATGTTAGTCCCTATAAGGATAATGGATATGGAAGATCAGGAGAATGTTGATATTACTACAAATAGTTCTCCGATCAGATTAATCGTTGGGGGGAGGGCTAAGTTGGTAAGACTTGCTAGAAGTCATCAGGCTGCTATTAATGGTAGAATAGTTTGCAGGCCGCGGGCCAGGATCATGGTACGGCTATGAATGCGCTCATAATTCGAGTTTGCTAGACAGAATAGTATTGAGGATGTGAGACCATGTGCGATTATTAGGGCTGTTGCTCCTATGTAGCTTCATGGTGTTTGGATGAGGATGGCTACAATTACCAGTGCTATGTGGCTAACAGAGGAGTATGCAATGAGGGATTTTAGGTCCGTTTGACGTAAGCAGATGGAGCTAGTTATGATTATTCCTCATAGGGACAGGATTAGGAATGGATACGCTATGAAGTCTGTGACGGGGTTTAGCAGTATTGTGATTCGTAGTATGCCATAGCCTCCTAGTTTTAGGAGGACAGCGGCTAAAACTATAGATCCGGCGATTGGTGCCTCTACGTGTGCTTTTGGTAGTCAAAGGTGTAGGCCGTAGAGTGGTATTTTTACTATGAATGCCATTATGCATGCTAGTCAAAGGAAAGCATTACTTCAGGAGGGGGATAGGGGTTGGAGTCAATATGTTGATAATAAGAAGTTTAAGGTCCCTGTGATGTTTTGGATATAGATTAATGCTACTAGGAGGGGGAGGGATCCTACTAGTGTATAAAAAAGGAAGTAGAGTCCTGCGTTCAGTCGTTCCGTTTGATTTCCTCATCGAGTGATAATAATAAGGGTGGGTAGGAGTGTGGCTTCAAAGAGAATGTAAAATAAGATCAATTCAGTGGCGGTGAATGTTATGATTAGGAACACTTGTAGAAGGATCAGTATCGTTATGAACAGTTTCTTTTGGTTTAGTGATTCGTTGGCTAAGTGGTGCTGGCTGGCGATTAGTATGAGTGGTAGGAGTCAGGTGGTTAGTATAAGCAAGGGTGTTGAGAGGGAGTCGGAGAAAAATACTAAAGAGGAGTTTAGGCTGTTGTCGGTGAATTGGTTTAGTATTGGTAGGCTTAGTAGGCTGATTATCAGGCTATATACTGTAGGGTTAATTCAGATTATGGTACGTTTCGATAGTCATACCAGGGGGATTAGCATGGTTGTGGGGAGGATGATTTTTAGCATTGTAGTAGGTTGAGGTTTTGTACGTGGTCAATGCCGTAGGTGTTGGACACTATGACGAGTAGGGACAAACCTAGGGCGGCTTCACAAGCCGCAAAGACTAGTAGGACGATTGGTATTATGCTTGAGGTGGTGAGGTGTGTGTTTAGGATCATTACTGCTACTATAACAAATATAGATAGTATCATGCCCTCTAGGCATAGGAGCGAGGATATCAGGTGGGATCGATATAGTAGTAGACCCAGCAAGGAAATTGTGAAGGCTAGTAGAGTGTTGGTATAGATTAAGGCCACTTGATAATTATGAGTATGTTCATAATTTAATGAGTCGAAATCATTTGTTTTACTTAAACTAATTATCATTATTCGGTTCATTCTAATCCTTTTTGAGATCATTCATAGGCTAGGCTGATGGCTAGCAGGGAGATTAGGAGTAGGGCTGTGGTGAGTATAACTTCTAGGTTGTTAGCTTGGGATGCTCATGGTAGGGGTAGGAGTAGGGCGATTTCTAGGTCAAATAGTAGGAATGTAATAGCTACTAGGAAAAATTTTATGGAAAAAGGTAGACGGGCAGATCCTATGGGGTCAAATCCACATTCGTAGGGGCTTGATTTTTCTGAGTACACGTTGGTTTGTGGGAGTCAAAATGCGATGGTTACGAGCAGTAGGGCTAGGAAGGTGTTTGTTAGAAGGGTTAATATAAAGTTTATTATTCTTTTTCGGGGTTTACCGAAACTGATTGATTGGAAGTCAATTGTACTGTTTAATACTAAAAGAATAAGATCCTCATCAATAGATAGATACGTACAGGAATAGTCATACGACGTCTACAAAGTGTCAGTACCAAGCAGCGGCTTCAAATCCGAAATGGTGTTTAGATGTGAAGTGAAATTTTAGTTGACGTAGAAAGCACACGATAAGGAAAGTCGAGCCGATGATGACGTGTAGGCCGTGGAATCCAGTGGCTATAAAAAATGTTGAGCCGTATACTCCGTCCGCGATTGTGAAAGAGGTTTCGTGGTACTCTGAGGCTTGTAGGAGAGTGAAGTAGAGTCCTAGGAAAATAGTAATGAACAGGGCTTGGAGCATGTGGTTACGATTTCCTTCTATTAGGCTGTGGTGGGCCCAGGTAATGGATACCCCCGAGGCTAATAGGACTGATGTGTTGAGAAGAGGGACTTCTAAGGGGTTTAGAGGGTGAATGCCTGTGGGTGGTCAGCATCCTCCTAGTTCAGGAGTAGGGGCTAGGCTTGAGTGGTAGAAGGCCCAGAAAAACCCTGAAAAGAAGAAAACTTCTGAGACGATAAATAAAATTATTCCATATCGGAGACCTTTCTGTACGATTGGGGTGTGGTGTCCTTGAAAGGTACTTTCTCGAATGATGTCTCGCCATCACTGGTACATAGTTAGTATGTTAGCCAGCAGGCCGAGGGTTAGTAGTAGTGTGGAATTAAAGTGGAATCACATTACTAGGCCGGATGTTAGGAGGAGGGCAGACAGGGCTCCTGTGAGTGGCCAAGGGCTTGGGTTAACTATATGATACGCGTGGGTCTGGTGGGTCATTAGGTATTGTCGTGTAGGTAGAGGCTAACCAGCAGCGTGAATACATAGGCCTGGATTAGGGCGACGGCGAATTCTAGGATTGTTAGTAGCACAAGGATGATAAATGTGATGAAGGCGGTGGCTGTACTGATGCTTAGTAGAGCTAGTGTGGCGCCTCCAATTAGGTGGATTAGGAGATGTCCGGCAGTAATATTGGCTGTTAGCCGTACGGCTAGGGCTATAGGTTGAATAAACAGGCTGATGGTCTCGATGATCACCAGTATGGGGATTAAGGGTAAGGGGGTTCCCTGCGGTAGAAAGTGGGCTAGGGAAGCTTTTGTCTTGTGGCGGAAGCCTAGAATCACAGTTCCTGCTCACAGGGGGATAGCCATGCCCAGGTTTATAGATAGTTGTGTAGTTGGTGTGAAGGAGTGAGGGAGAAGTCCCAACAGGTTTGTTGAGCCGATGAATAGGATGAGGGATATAAGCATTAGCGCTCAGGTTTGGCCTTTAGGGTTGTGGATAGCCATTATTTGTTTTGATGTTATATGGATTAATCATTGTTGGATGGCGACGAGGCGGTTACTAATCAGTCGGTTTGTTGAGGGGAAGAGAATTGTGGGAAATATAATAATTAAGATAACAATGGGAAGGCCCATTATCGTTGGGGTAATGAAAGAGGCGAATAGATTTTCGTTCATTTGGTTTCTCAGGGGGTGGTATGTTTTGATGATTTGACTTCTAGGGGTTCCGGGTTTGGGTGGAAGGAGTGCTTTGAAACTTTTAGCTGTATTATGATAAATAAGGTGAGGATTATAGAGAAAATAGTGACGAGTCATGTGGATGTGTCTAGTTGTGGCATTTCATTAAGGAGGGGGCTGGTCCTCAGTCTTTAACTTAAAAGGTTAACGCTAGTTTAGCTTCTTAATGACTCTATACTATTGATGATGATCATTTTTCAAAGTGTTTAAGTGGAACTAGTTCAAGGACGATTGGCATGAAGCTGTGGTTTGATCCACAAATTTCTGAGCATTGGCCGTAATAGAGGCCGGGTCGAGTGGATAGGAGGGTTGTTTGGTTTAGGCGTCCTGGAATGGCATCTGTTTTTAGGCCGAGAGAAGGTACGGCTCATGAGTGTAGGACGTCTTCAGATGAGATTAGCATGCGAATAGTCATTTCTATAGGCAACACGACTCGATTGTCTACTTCTAGTAGGCGGAGTTCACCTGGTTTCAGATCAGATGTAGGGATCATATATGAGTCGAAACTGAGATCCTCGTAGTCTGTATATTCATAGCTTCAATATCATTGATGCCCTATGGTCTTGACGGTCAGGGATGGGTTGTTAATTTCATCTATCATATACAGGATTCGTAGGGATGGGAGGGCAATTATGATAAGGATGATGGCTGGTAAGATAGTTCAAATCGTCTCTACTTCTTGTGCGTCTATTGTACTGGTATGGGTCAGGCTGGTTGTTAGTATGAGTGAAATAATGTATAGTACTAGAGAGCTGATCAGGAAAACGATCATTAGGGTGTGGTCGTGGAAGTGCAGAAGTTCTTCTATAATGGGTGATGTGGCATCTTGGAAGCCTAATTGAAAGGGGTACGCCATAGAGATATAAAGGGGTTTAACCTATAATTTAACTTTGACAAAGTTATGTAAATTTTACTAATATCTCTCTGGTGGAGAAAGACATAATGGATATGATGTTGGCTTGAAACCAATATGAGGGGGTTCGATTCCTTCCTTTCTTATTTTGGGTTCACGTAGGTAGGCTCTTCGAATGTGTGGTAGGGTGGAGGACATCCGTGCATTCATTCGAGGTTGGTTGTTGTGAGCTCAACTGTTGATACTTCTCGTTTCGATGCGAAAGCCTCTCATACTATAAAGACCATTAGGATTACTGCTGTAAGTGAGATGAAGGATCCTATAGAAGACACTGTGTTTCATGTTGTATAGGCGTCTGGGTAGTCGGAGTATCGTCGGGGCATTCCAGACAGGCCTAGGAAATGTTGAGGGAAGAAAGTCATATTTACTCCTACGAACATGATGAGGAAGTGGATTTTTGCTCAGGTTGAGTCTAGTGTATAGCCCGTGAATAGTGGGAATCAGTGGACGAAGCCGCCTATAATAGCAAATACGGCTCCTATAGATAGGACATAGTGGAAGTGGGCTACGACATAGTATGTATCGTGGAGTACAATGTCCAGTGATGAGTTGGCTAGTACAATTCCGGTTAGGCCCCCCACAGTGAACAGAAAGATGAAGCCCAGGGCTCATAGTATAGCTGGCGATCATTTGATGTTTCCTCCATGCAGGGTTGCTAGTCAACTAAAGACTTTTACTCCGGTGGGAATAGCAATGATTATGGTGGCTGAGGTGAAGTAGGCTCGTGTGTCAACGTCTAGGCCGACTGTGAATATGTGATGGGCCCATACGATGAAGCCGAGGAAGCCGATTGATATCATAGCTCAAACCATGCCCATGTAGCCGAAGGGTTCTTTTTTGCCTGAGTAGTAAGTGACAATGTGAGAGATAATCCCAAACCCAGGTAGAATAAGGATATATACTTCGGGATGGCCGAAGAATCAGAACAGGTGTTGGTACAGGATGGGATCTCCCCCTCCCGCAGGGTCAAAGAAAGTGGTGTTTAGGTTACGGTCGGTTAATAGTATTGTAATCCCGGCGGCCAGGACGGGAAGGGATAGGAGAAGAAGCACAGCCGTGATTAGGACAGATCATACAAAGAGCGGTGTTTGGTATTGAGAGAGGGCAGGGGGTTTCATGTTAATAATTGTGGTAATAAAATTAATTGCTCCTAGAATAGAGGACACCCCCGCTAGGTGAAGGGAGAAGATAGCTAAGTCTACGGAAGCTCCTGCGTGGGCGAGATTTCCTGCTAGAGGGGGGTAAACGGTTCAGCCAGTCCCGGCGCCCGCTTCAACTATAGAAGAGGCTAGTAGGAGTAAGAATGAGGGAGGCAAGAGTCAGAAGCTCATGTTGTTTATACGTGGGAATGCTATGTCTGGTGCACCAATTATTAGGGGAACTAATCAATTGCCAAAACCCCCAATCATAATTGGCATTACCATAAAGAAGATTATTACGAATGCATGGGCGGTGACGATTACGTTATAGATTTGATCATCCCCTAAAAGGGCACCGGGTTGGCCTAATTCAGCTCGAATGAGCAGGCTCAGAGCGGTGCCTACTATTCCTGCTCAGGCACCAAATAGTAAATAAAGGGTGCCGATGTCTTTGTGATTTGTTGAGAAGAGTCAGCGGTTAATGAACATAGGTAAAATGGCCGAGTAGGCATTAGGCTGTAAATCTAAGCACAGGGGTTTGAGTCCCCTTTTTACCAGGCTCTGTGGTGTACACTACACGTTGAATTGCAAATTCAAAGAAGCAGCTTCAATCCTGCCGGGGCTTCTCCCGCCTTTTTTCCCTACGCGGCGGGAGAAGTAGATTGAAGCCAGTTGATTAGGGTATTTAGCTGTTAACTAAAATTTCGTGGGTTAGAAGCCCACCAGTCTAGAAGGGCTTAGCTTAATTAAAGTGATTGATTTGCATTCAGTTGATGTAAGATAGAGTCTTGCAGTCCTTATTGGCAGGAATTAAATGTACGTTCATTTGCTTAGAGCTTTGAAGGCTCTTGGTCTATGTTAACCTAAATTCCTAGTTTAGTGTTGATAGCATTGGGGCTAGGGGGAGTGTTAGGGTGGATAAAACGATTATTGGGGATAGGTAGGTTACTCATTTTGTGCTTTCGAATTGTCACTTGATTTTTATGTTGTTAGTGGATGGGAATATTGTCAGGGAGGTGGTGTATGTTAGTCGTATGTAGAAGAACAGGTTAAGGAGGGCGGTGATGGCTATTAGGGTTGGGAGGATGATGCTGTCGTTTTTTGTTAGTTCTTGAATGATTATTCACTTTGGTAGGAACCCTGTTAGTGGAGGTAGGCCTCCTAGTGATAGTATAATTGCTAGAATGGATGCTGTTAGTAGGGGCATTTTGTTTCATAGGTGGGACAGGGATAGTGTGGTAGTCGATGAGTTGGTTATGAATAATATAAAGGTTGTGGCTGTTATTAGGATATACAGGATTAGGTTGAGAAGTGCCATGGTGGGGTTGTAGATTATGATAGCTGTCATCCAGCCTATGTGGGCGATTGAGGAGTACGCTAGGATTTTTCGTAATTGGGTTTGGTTCAGTCCCCCTCAGCCTCCGACTAGGATGGATAGGATGGACATAGTGAGTAGGATGTCTGGGTTAATTGAGTGTGAGATTTGGTAAAGAATTGAGAGGGGTGCCAGTTTTTGTCATGTGAGAAGGATGAGGCCTGATGATAGGGGAATGCCTTGTGTCACTTCGGGGACTCAGAAGTGGAAGGGTGATAGGCCTAGTTTTATGGTGAGGGCTAGGGTTATGATGGCTGAAGCCGTTGGGCTTAGGATGTTTGTGACAGTCCATTGGCCGGAGTGGAGGAGGTTAATGATAATGGCCAGCATAAGTAGTATGGATGCGGTTGCTTGTGTGAGAAAATACTTGGTGGAGGCTTCTGTGGACCGAGGGTTGGATCGTTTTATTATTATGGGGATAATAGCTAGTATGTTTATTTCGAAACCAATTCAGACAAGCAGTCAGTGTGAACTTGTTATTACGATAAGGGTTCCTAGGATAATGGTAGATGAGATTATGGCAAAAATAAGGGGGTTTATTAGTACGGGAAGGATGTGAACCAACATTTTCGGGGTATGGGCCCGATAGCTTACTTAGCTGACCTTACTGTAGAATGTGGTGTAACTTGGTAGCACGGAGATTTTTGAAGTCTTAGGAGCAGGTTCGATTCCTGTAATTCTAGAAATAAGAGGGCTTGAACCTCTATAATTTACTCTATCAAAGTAACTCTTTTGTCAGACATATTTCTTATATTTGTGGGGGAATGCCGGCTGTGGTTACAGGCATTGCCACATGTCATATGCACAGGGCTAGGGTTAGGGGAAGGAAGTTTTTTCATAGGAGGTGTATAAGTTGGTCGTATCGAAAGCGTGGGTATGATGCTCGTACTCATAGAAAGGAGACGGTAAGGAGTAGGGATTTGAGTACAAAGTTGGCGGTATATAGTTCTGGTATGAGTGGGTTGTGGAACGCTCCTAGGAAAAGGGTGGTTGTGAAGATGTTTATTATAATGATATTGGCGTATTCTGCTAGGAAAAATAGGGCGAATGGGCCTCCAGCGTATTCTACATTAAATCCAGAGACGAGTTCGGATTCCCCTTCGGTTAGATCGAATGGAGCTCGGTTGGTTTCTGCTAGGGTAGAAATAAATCATATTATGGCTAGTGGTCATGATGGGAAAATAAGTCATGTATGTTCTTGCGTGGTAATTAGGGTTGACAGTGAAAAGGACCCGCTTAGTAGCAGGACGGATAGTAGGATGATTGCGAGGGTTACTTCGTAGGAGATGGTCTGTGCTACTGCTCGTAGAGCCCCAATTAGGGCATATTTGGAGTTTGAGGCTCAGCCCGATCATAGGATGGAGTATACAGCTAGGCTTGATATGGCCAATATGAATAGGACTCCCAGGTTGAGGTTGATTAGTGGGTGTGGCATGGGTAGAGGGGTTCATATTGTTAAGGCTAGGGTGAGGGCTAGGACTGGTGCGATAATAAATATAGAGATTGATGATGTTAGGGGGCGTAATGGTTCTTTAGTGAATAGTTTGATGGCGTCGGCGATTGGTTGGAGAAGTCCATAGGGGCCTACGACATTTGGTCCTTTACGGAGTTGTATGTAGCCTAGTACTTTTCGTTCGATTAGGGTTAGGAATGCTACGGCTAGAAGGATGGGGACGATTAGTAATAGGAGGTTGATTATAAACATATTGTTAGAGAGAGGAGTTGAACCTCTGGCTATAAAAGTTTAAGTTTTATGCAATTACCGGGCTCTGCCACTCTAACGGGCCCTGTTTCTTGGGCAGGGTTGTTTGTAGCTACTAGATTAAGATTAAATCATCTATTAACTTAAAGGCGCTTCGGTGGAGTAGGCCTTGCTTCTCTTGTCCTTTCGTACTGGGAGGAGCCTAGAACAGATAGAAACCGACCTGGATTACTCCGGTCTGAACTCAGATCACGTAGGACTTTAATCGTTGAACAAACGAACCGTTAATAGCTGTTGCACCATTGGGATGTCCTGATCCAACATCGAGGTCGTAAACCCTAATTGTCGATATGAACTCTTAAATAGGATTGCGCTGTTATCCCTAGGGTAACTTGTTCCGTTGATCAAATTTTGGATCAATAAGTGATGTTATGTTTCGACTGGTTAGTCTGGACTTTAATCACTCGGAGGTTTTTTTGTGCTCCGAGGTCACCCCAACCTAAATTGCTGGCCCATATAAAGGGAAGTTGAACCCTGGGTGGGTGGTAATATGTCTTTATTGGGTCAGTTAATTAAAGCTCCATAGGGTCTTCTCGTCTTGTTTAAGCATTCCCGCCTCTTCACGGGAAGGTCAATTTCACTGATTGGAAGTAAGAGACAGTAAAACCCTCGTGTGGCCATTCATACAAGTCCCTATTTAGGGAACAAGTGATTATGCTACCTTTGCACGGTCAGGATACCGCGGCCGTTGAACGGATGTCACTGGGCAGGCAGTGCCTCTAATACTTAGAATGCTAGAGGTGATGTTTTTGGTAAACAGGCGGGGTTTGTGTTTGCCGAGTTCCTTTTACTTCTTTTAATCTTTCCTTACTGCACTCCTGTGTTGGACTAACAACTTGTTTTGGTGACACGGTCTTGGCTTTGGGTTGTGCGTGTGTTTGTTGTTAACTATCAGTGGGGCATCCGTTCTGATATAAACTTGTGCTAGGAGAACTAGTTCTTGTTACTCATATTAACAGTGTTGCTTCTATTTAATAATAGAATAGTCCAGTTGTGTACGTTAGGAGTTGGCTCGTTGTTTTGGGAATTAAGGTTGTGGGTTTGTTGAGCTTTAACGCTTTCTTAATTGGTGGCTGCTTTTAGGCCAACTATGGTGTTGATTGTGGCTTACTCTCTAACAAAGGTTGTACCCTGTGTCTAGTGGGCTGTACCCCTCTAGACTAGCTTTTAAACTTACATTGGAATTGCTGGTTTTTTCAGGTAAGGTTTAAATTTGAACTAATATTCTATTCTGGACAACCAGCTATCACCAGGCTCGGTAGGCTTTTCACCTCTAACTACAAATCTTCCCACTATTTTGCTACATAGACGGGTTTGCTCTGTGAAGCTGTTTGTAGGTAGCTCGTCTGGTTTCGGGGTAGTTAACTTAAGATCTCTTTGCTAACTTGTTCTAGTTAAATCATTATGCAAAAGGTAAAAGGGGTAAACTTTGCTGTCTTGTACTTTTAGTCATCTTTCATCATTCCCTTACGGTACTTTCTCTATAGCGCCAAGTGAGCTTTCTATCTCCTATACTTTCACGGAGGTAAATGTTTTGATTTAGTTAGTTGTATGTGTTGAGTTGGGTTGTGGTTGGGCTAGTACTTGTTCAAAGTGTTCATTATGTGTGAAGTCTCCTGGGTGTAAGCCAGGTGCTTTGGCTTAAGCTACACTTTGGTATATCCAAGCGCACTTTCCAGTACGCTTACCTTGTTACGACTTATCTCCTCTCATACTACGGGTACGTGTTAATAGGTTTGGGTACTACCTTTATATTTGAGGAGGGTGACGGGCGGTGTGTGCGTGCTTCATGGCCTAATTCAATCAAGCTCTTTGTTCTTGGTTTACTACTAAATCCACCTTCTGCCCCCTATTGCATGGGAGCTTCCGTATGTAATTTTAAGTGTTCTTTAAGAAGAAAATGTAGCCCATCTCTTCCCAGCTCATAGGCTACACCTTGACCTAACGTTTTTATGTCTTATGTTTGTGCTTACTACAGTTCCTTTTTAGGGTTTGCTGAGGATGGCGGTATATAAGCTGAGTTGGCAAGAGCTGGTGAGGTTTATCGGGGTTTATCGATTATAGGACAGGCTCCTCTAGAGGGGTATAAAGCACCGCCAAGTCCTTTGAGTTTTAAGCTGTTGCTAGTAGTACTCTGGCGAATAATGTTGTTGTGTTGATTGTTTAGGTTTAGGGCTAAGCATAGTGGGGTATCTAATCCCAGTTTGGGTCTTAGCTATCGTGTATTCAGAATTTGTAAAGTCACTTTCGTAGTTTATTTTTATTTTAGCTATGGCTTTTTACAGCTTAGTTAGAATTTAACCTTATTTTTTTTATTATTCTTAAACACGCTTTACGCCGTGTTTCTGTTGATTTGGGTTAATCGTGTGACCGCGGTGGCTGGCACGAAATTTACCAACCCTGGGGAGTAGGTATAACTTAGTCGAACTTTCGTTCATGGCTTAATTTTTATCACTGCTGTTTCCCGTGGGGGCGTGGTTAAGCAAGGCGTCATGAGCTACTTTGTAGTGTGCTTGATGCCCGCTCCTTTTAATCAGGCATGATTTAGAGGGCATTCTCACTGGAGTGCGGATACTTGCATGTGTAGTTTTACCTAGAACCAACAGAAAGGCCAGGACCAAGCCTATGTGTTTATGGAGTACTAATACTCATCTAGGCATTTTCAGTGCCTTGCTTTAGTTGGTTAAGCTACATTAAC